TTCAATGTGTATTCTTCGAAAATTTTATTTTTCAATTATTGAACCATTTTGTTTTACCAAGCCCAACGTTAGCCAGATTAGTCAACATTTATATGTTTCGATACAACAACAAGATATTATTTCTAACAAGTAGTTTTGTTGGTTGGTTAATTGGTCACATTTTATTAATGAAATTATTCCTGAAAGGGGTTGGATTTGTATTTTTCTGGATACGGCAAAGTAAAAATCGTGCTTTTTTAGCGAATAAGTATAAGTACCTTGTGTCGGAATTGAAAAGTTCTATGTCTCGAAGTCGAATTTTTAGTATGATCTTTTTTATCACCAGTGTCTACTATTTAGGCAGAGTACCGTCGCCTATTTTAACTAAGAAACTGAAAGATATCCCCCAAAAAAAAGGGGAAGAAGCTGATATAGAAGAAGCTGATATAGAAGAAGAAAAAACTTTCGGGACTAAACAGGAAGAAGAGGAATTCAAAGAAAAACTTAAAAATAAAAAGAAAGACCCCTTCTGGTTTGAAAAACCTCTTGTGACTCTTCTTTTTGACTATAAACGATGGAATCGTCCATTGCGATATATCAAAAATGATCAATTTGAAACAGCTGTAAGAGATGAAATGTCACAATATTTTTTTTCTACGTGTGTAAGTGATGGAAAACTAAGAATATCTTTTACATATCCACCGAGTTTATTAACCTTTTTTGAAATGATACGCAAAAAGTTGTTTTTGTGCACAGAGGAATATGAAAAAGGAAAAGTATCCGAAGAAGAGCGATATAATCATTGGGTCCATACCAATGAGCAAAAACGAAACAATCTAAGCAACGAATTTGCCAATCGAATCGAAGCACTAGATAAAGCACTAGATAAAGAGTCTTTTGATCCAGATATACTCGAAAAAAGGACTAGATTATACTTAGATGAAACTGAACAAAAATGCTTACCTAAATTGTATGATCCTTTTTTGAACGGACCCCATCGCGGGACAATAAAAAATGTGGATTCACACTCAGGCACGAACAGTCTTTTAATCACCTCAATGGAAGATTCTAAAAAAAACATTTGTGAAAATAAACTTTTTGTTTTCCTTACTCAAGATTTTGATGAATTTGCAGAGCAGCTATATGAAGATGAAGGGGAACTAGGAGAGGAATTCCTTGAAGAAGAAGCAAAAGTTGAAGAAGAAGAAGAAGAAGAAGAAGAAGAAGCAAAAGTTGATAATGAAATTCCTAATGATCAAACAAATGAAATTGAAAAAAAGGTTCCTCGATGGTCATACAAATTGCTTGACGAGTTCGAAGTGGAAGAACGACTGAAGATAGAAAAAGAAGAAAAAGAAAAAGAAGAAAAAGAAAAAAAAGAAAAAAAAGAAAAAGAAGGAGAAGAAAAAGAAGGAGAAGAAAAAGAAGGAGAAGAAAAAGAAGGAGAAGAAAAAGAAGAAAAAGCAAAACCGGAGGCCAGTATTCGTTCCCGCAAATCAAAATACGTACTAGTTTATACTGAGACCGAGGACGAGGACGAGGACGAGAAGGATAAGACGACTCCTTCCACCGGTACTACTACCGAGACAACTACCAATACTACTATTGGGAATACTAGTAATACTACAGAGAATACTAGTAATCAGGATAACGATGAAGAGAAGAAAGATGAGCCAGAGGAACTATATTTGACACGTTATGCACTACAATCGGATTATAACCGAGATCTAATCATGGGATCCACGCGCGCTCAACGAAGTAAAACCGCTATTTTGGGTTTGTTTCAACCAAGAGTGCGTTCCCCACTTTTTTTGGACAGAGGAGACGTAACTTTTTTTTCTTATTTTGGTATTTCCAAACTACTTAATTTTTTTTTCAGAAATTGGATAAGAATAAAAAAAGTCAGGGAATCAAAAATTGAAAATTCTAAAACGCAAGAAACAAAAGAAAAAAGAAAACAAGTTGAAAAAAGAGCGGAGGATGAGCGGGTAAGAATATCGGAAATGTGGGATACTATAGATTATGCTCAACCACTGCGAGGTTGTTTGTTACTAACCCAATCGATTCTTAGAAAATATATCGTATTACCCTCATTAATAATAATTAAAAATGTTGGCCGTATGTTATTATTTCAAATTCCCGAATGGCACAAGGATTGGAAAGCGTGGCATAACGAAATGCATGTTAAATGCACTTATAATGGTGTTCAATTGTCAGAAAATGAATTTCCGAAAGATTGGTTAACAGATGGTATTCAGATAAAGATTTTATTTCCTTTCTGCCTGGAACCTTGGCATGGAGCTAAAGTAGAATTGGATCATAGAGATCCAATGAAAAAGAAGAGAAAAAGAGATGATTTTTGTTTTTTAACAATTTGGGGACTGGAAGCTGAACGTCCTTTTGGTTCTCCCCGAAAACGACCTTCCTTTTTTAAACCTGTTTTGAAAGAAATAAAAAAAAAACTCTTAGTTGTAAAAGAAAAAACACAAAGGATTCTTTATTTAAAAATATTTATATTTTTAAATAAAGAATCTCCAAAACTAAGTCCAATTCCTTTATTGGAAATAAAAGAAGCGAGTATAAATACAAATCAAGAAAATGATATAATAAGTAATCAGATTTTTAATGAATCGTCTATTAAATCCGTGGATTGGATAAATTATTCACCGACTGTAAAAAAAATAAAGGATGTGTCCGATAGGACAAATATAATTAGAAATCAAATCGAAAAAATCAAAAAAGACAAGAACAAAATATTACAAATTCCTGATATAAACATTAGTCCTAATGAAACGAGTTGTGATGATAAGAGATTAGAATCACCGAAAGAGATTTGGCATATATTAAAAATATTAAAAAGAAGAAGTACCCGATTAAAACGTAAATGTTATTATTTTTTAAAAATTTTTATTGAAAGGCTTTACATAGAGATTCTTTTATCTATTCAAAAAAAAATTCAAGAAAAAATAAAAATTATAAAAATCGTTGTAAAACTCTTTCTTAAATTACTTGAATTAAAAAACAAAATTTTTGAGAAATATAATTTAACCGAAAAAAGAAATCAAGAAAGAATTGATGAAACAAATCAAAATACAATTCGTTTTATTTCGACTATAAAAAAATTATTTTCTAATACTAATATTAGTAACAAAAATTCACCTATTTTTTCTGAACCAGCTTCCTTGTCACAGGCATATGTTTTTTACAAATTATCCCAAACCTTAGGTTTTAACAGAAATCACTTGAGATCTGTACTTCAATATCAGGGAACACTTCTTTTTCTTAAGGATAGAATAAAGAATTCCTTTAAAAGACAATGGAAAAACGCGTTAAAACATTATCCCTATCAATACATTATATCTCAGACTAGCTGGTCTCGATTATTAGCGAAAAAATGGCGAAAAAAAATTCATCAAAGTTGTATAGGTCAAACTAAAAAATCACCAAATTTTGATTTAGATGAAAAAGACCAATTAATTCATTACGAGAAACACAAAAATTTTGCAGTGGATTCAATACTGAATCAAAAAAAGAAATTGAAAAATTACAAATATGATCGTTTAGCCCATAACTGGCTTCATTATAAAGATAAGAAGGAATCATATTTTTTTAGATCAAGAAACGAAGACAAAGAGTTTCTCGATAATTACAACACGTCTAATCCTAAAAATGTTTATATGCCGGTAGATATATCTCTTAATAATTATCTAATAGAAAATTCTGATACGAATCGAAATTTGGATAGAAAATATTTTGATTGGAATTTTTTTGATTTTTCTTTTAAAACAAAAATCAATATTAAGCGCTGGACAAATATGGAAAATGAGGTCACTGTTTATAAAAAAAATCAAAAAACTCTGGCTAATTATTATCAAATAATTGAGCAAAGTGATAAGAAGGATTATTTTTCTAGCTTGATTCGTAAAAAAATCAACCTAGCCAATCCAACAATAACTTCCTTTAACTGGATGAAAATGAATGAAGAAATACAATATAAGCCTATATCTGATATGGACGATTGGTTTTTCCCAGAATTAGTGTCACTTTATGATGCATATAGGATGCAACCTTGGATCATCCCAATAAATTCCCTTACTTTAAATTTAAATGGAAATGATAACCTTGGTTCACAAAACAATCTCGAAGAAGAACAAAAAAATGACTTTCAGCAGATATTCTCTAATCAAAACAAATTAGAAACTCAAAAAAAGAAGCCAGTACAAGGAAATATTCAATCAGAGACACAAAAAAAGGGGAATCAGGGATCGGATTTATCAAACCAAGAAAAAAAAGATAAAGAAGAAAAGAAAAAAGATAATGCGGGAGGATCAGACAGTCAAAAACCCAAAACAAAAACCAAAAAGAAAAAGCCATCTATGCTCGCTGTAATAGTGGAATTAGATTTTTTCCTGAAAAGGTTTTATGGTTTTCAATTAAAATGGGATGATCTTGTGACTGAAAAAATGATCAATAATATCAGAGTATTTTGTCTACTGCTTAGATTGGAAAACCCAAATAAAATTGCCATAGCCTCTATTAGAAGAGGCGAACTGAGTATGGATGTAGTGCCAAATGCGAAAACTTTAACTGTTGCAAAATTACTAAAAAACGGAACATTGCTTGTTGAACCAAATCGGATATCTATAAATTGGGATGAGAAATTTATTATGTATCAAATCCTAGCTATTTCACTGATACATAAAAATAAGTACCAAACTAATCGAGGATACCAAGAAAAAAGCAATGTTGATAAGATAAAAAGAAATTGGGAAAAAAGAAATAAGAAAAAACGAAATGTTACTAGGTGGGGTCTTGATAAATCCATTGCACGACATCAAAGATTTTTTAGGAATAAAGACAAAAATCATTATGATTGGCTTGTTCTTGAAAATATTTTATCTCCTAAACGTCGTAGAGAATTGAGAATTCGAATTTGTTTAAATTCGAAGAATGTAAATGTTGGGGATAGAAATACAGTATTTTGCAATGGTAACAATGAAAGTAACTGTGTCCCATTTTTTAATAAAGGACGGCATCTTGATAAAGATACAAAAAATTTGATGAAGTTCAAATTGTTTCTTTGGCCAAATTATCGATTAGAAGATTTAGCTTGCATGAATCGCTATTGGTTTGATACCTATAATGGTAGTCGTTTCAGTATGTTAAGAATACACATGTATCCGCGTAGTTGATGATACACTTCTTATGGATCATGTCATGTACCATAATGTAACACTTGTTACATTATGGTACATGATACTGATTCAATGATTTTATCAGATCAGAAATGAATTGGGGGAATCCTCTCATCTTAAATCCAAATTTTGGGGTGCAAAATGGAACATCTATCCTCTTTTTGTATTTATATTCGAAAATTTTTGAATTGATAAAAAAAAAAAAGAAGTATATGAATAAATCCAGATTAATTTATATTTATTGTGTATAACAAATTAAAATGAATTATTATTACAGATCGCTAAAATCCATATTAAAAAAAAAAAAAATAAATAAAAAACACAGGGAGGGGGCAAAGAATTATGGTAAAAAATTCATTCATCTCGGTTATTTCGCAAGAAGAAAAAGAGGAAAATAGGGGGTCTGTTGAATTTCAAATATTCAGTTTCACCAACAGGCTACGCAGACTTACTTCACATTTAGAATTGCACAGAAAAGATTATTTATCCCAGAGAGGTCTCCAGAAAATTCTGGGAAAACGTCAACGGCTACTGGCTTATTTGTCAAAGAAAAATAGAGTACGTTATAAAGAATTAATAAATCTATTGGATATTCGCGAGCCAAAAACTCGTTAAGTTAATTGAAAATTCGTTTTAAATTATTTTATTCATTTTGATGAACTTCGTTTTCAGCAATTAATGGAATAATGAATCGGAGAAAAATATATGACTGTACCAACTACAAGACAAGATCTCATGATAGTCAATATGGGTCCTCACCACCCATCAATGCATGGTGTTCTTCGACTCATTGTTACTCTTGATGGCGAAGATGTTATTGACTGTGAACCCGTATTGGGTTATTTACACAGAGGAATGGAAAAAATTGCAGAAAATCGAACCATTATACAATATCTGCCTTATGTAACACGTTGGGATTATTTAGCTACTATGTTTACAGAGGCAATAACGGTAAATGCACCGGAACAGTTGGGAAATATTCAAGTACCTAAAAGAGCCAGCTATATTAGAGTCATTATGCTAGAATTGAGCCGTATAGCTTCTCATTTGTTATGGCTTGGCCCTTTTATGGCAGATATCGGTGCGCAGACCCCTTTCTTCTATATTTTTCGAGAGAGAGAGTTGATATATGATCTATTCGAAGCTGCCACCGGTATGCGAATGATGCACAATTTTTTCCGTATCGGGGGAGTAGCTGCCGATCTACCTCATGGCTGGATCGATAAATGTTTGGATTTCTGTGATTATTTTCTAACAGGGATTATTGAATATCAAAATCTTATTACGCAGAATCCTATATTTTTGGAACGAGTTGAAGGAGTGGGCTTTATTAGTGGAGAGGAAGCAATAAATTGGGGCTTATCCGGACCCATGCTACGAGCTTCCGGAATTCCATGGGATCTTCGTAAAGTTGATCATTATGAGTGTTATGACGAATTTGATTGGGAAGTACAATGGCAAAAAGAAGGAGATTCATTAGCTCGTTATTTAGTCCGAATTAGTGAAATGACGGAATCTATAAAAATTATTCAACAAGCTCTGGAACGAATTCCGGGGGGGCCTTATGAGAATTTAGAGGTACGGCGTTTTGATAGAGCAAGGGATTACGAATGGAATGATTTTGATTATCGATTCATTAGTAAAAAACCTTCGCCCACTTTTGAATTGTCGAAACAAGAACTTTATGTGAGAGTAGAAGCCCCGAAGGGGGAATTGGGAATTTTTCTGATAGGAGATCAGAGTGTTTTTCCTTGGAGATGGAAAATTCGTCCGCCAGGGTTTATCAATTTGCAAATTCTTCCTCAGCTAGTTAAAAGAATGAAATTGGCTGATATTATGACAATACTAGGTAGTATAGATATCATTATGGGAGAAGTTGATCGTTGAAATGATAATTGATACGACAAAAGTACAACAAGCTATCAATTCTTTTTCCAGATCGGAATCCTTAAAAGAGGTTTATGGACTCATAGGGCTGCTTGTTCCTATTTTTACTCCTTTATCGGGAATCCTAATAGGGGTACTAGTTATTGTGTGGTTAGAAAGACAAATATCTGCGGGGATACAACAACGTATTGGACCCGAATACGCAGGGCCTTGGGGAATTCTTCAAGCTCTAGCAGATGGGACTAAACTACTTTTCAAGGAGGATCTTCTTCCCTCTAGAGGGGATATTCGTTTATTCAGTATCGGACCTTCTATAGCGGTTATATCCATTTTACTAAGTTATTCAGTAATTCCTTTTGGCTATCACCTTGTTCTAGCCGATCTCAGTATCGGTGTTTTTTTATGGATTGCAATTTCAAGTATTGCCCCTATTGGACTTCTTATGTCAGGATATGGATCGAATAATAAATATTCCTTTTTAGGTGGTCTCCGAGCTGCTGCTCAATCGATTAGTTATGAAATACCATTAACTCCATGTGTTTTATCAATTTCTCTACGTGCGATTCGTTAGAACATTCGCTCTTTTTTACTTTACCTATTTTTTTTTCATTCTAGGAAAAAGATTGAACCTATTGAATAGATATATTCATTTTGTATTCATCATTCAGAGCGATGAACTAAACCAGATAGTAATATGAGTGAAACAAAACAGCTTAGAAATTGGCAGTAAAAATTTGAGTCTCATTCCCTAGGTACAAGAGTTTTTAAAAAGTAAATATAAGCAGCAGAATCCCCAGAATTGGTGAATTATTCACCGTAGTTTGAAGCGGGTATAAACGATTAACCTGTATGGAGTCTTTTTTTTTTTTTTACTATTGTTTGTAGTACCATACCGGGGGTCGAGAAAAAATGAGTGGACGGTTAGGAATACCAAGGTACACAAAGGATTTGTAATGGAGATAATGTAAGTTATCCTTAAAGGGTATTTCCGCAAAAAAGGAATCCTAAGGGGGCTTTAAGTTAGTAGAAACAATCGAGCAGTACTTCCCCACGATCCCGATCCAGAGTATGCTCCTATCCACTGATTAAAGAAAGTACTATCAGGAACGAAGTAATCCTTTATTTTCTTTAGATTTCTTTCTTTGAGAAAGAAGAATAAGAACGAAAGAAATGGAGTGCATTTCCAATGAAAAAAAAAAATTTCTTTATTTATCCGTATTAATACAGATAGAATTCTTATCATGAGACAAGAACTAATAGAATGTCGAATTTTTTTCGTAATTAAAAGATATAAGTTGAATTTTTTATGAGTATTTTATTTAAGGATTGAGTTATTACTGAACAAAGACCCATTTAAATTCTAAAGGATAAGATCAATTCAGAAGCGCTTTTTTGTTATTTATATATTTATAGCAGACAGAATTGCATTGGTCTAATTTTGGACTCTCCGATGTATCTTTACCCGATCTACTCTACAAACAAAACATATCGAAAAAATTCAGTCCTTATATTTATTTGTGGCCATGGGGGAGCCGTATGAAGCCAAAGTCTCATGTACGGTTTTGCAATAGCGATGAGACCAGTGATGTTATCATCGACTATGATTATCTAACAGTTCAAGTACAGTTGATATAGTCGAGGCGCAGTCAAAATATGGTTTTTGGGGGTGGAATCTATGGCGTCAACCTATAGGGTTTATGGTTTTTCTAATTTCTTCCCTAGCAGAATGTGAGAGATTACCTTTTGATTTACCAGAAGCAGAAGAAGAATTAGTTGCGGGTTATCAAACCGAATATTCCGGTATAAAATTTGGTTTATTTTACGTTACTTCCTATCTAAACCTACTAGTTTCTTCATTATTTGTAACAGTTCTTTACTTGGGCGGTTGGAATCTCTCTATTCCGTACATATTTATGCCAGATCTTTTGGGAATTAATGAAGTGCGCGGAGTCTTTGAAACGACAATAGGTCTCTTTATTACATTAGCTAAAGCTTTTTTGTTCTTATTCATTCCTATCACAACAAGGTGGACTTTACCTAGGATGAGAATGGACCAACTATTGAATCTTGGGTGGAAATTTCTTTTACCTGTTTCTTTAGGTAATCTATTATTGACAACTTCTTCTCAACTGCTTTCACTGTGAAGACATAGGATATTTTCAATTCAAAACTTTTCTAAACCAAGAGAAAGAAACATTAAATTATTTATAGATATTCACGATATGTTCCCTATGGTAACCGGGTTCTTGAATTATGGTCAACAAACAGTCCGAGCAGCAAGGTATATTGGTCAAAGTTTTATGATTACCTTATCCCACGCAAATCGTTTACCTATAACTATTCAATATCCTTATGAAAAATTGATCACATCGGAACGTTTCCGCGGTCGAATACATTTTGAATTTGATAAATGTATTGCTTGTGAAGTATGTGTTCGTGTATGCCCTATCGATCTACCCGTTGTTGATTGGAAATTGGAAACTGATATTCGAAAGAAACGATTGCTTAATTACAGTATTGATTTTGGAATCTGTATATTTTGTGGTAACTGCGTCGAGTATTGTCCAACAAACTGTTTATCAATGACTGAAGAATATGAACTTTCTACTTATAATCGTCACGAATTGAATTATAATCAAATTGCTTTGGGTCGGTTACCTATGTCAATAATTGGAGATTACACAATCCAAACAATTATGAATTCAAATCCAATAAAAAACCACGGGTAAAACTCTCGATTCAATAACAATTACCACTTCTTCAAATTCTGTTTTGCTCTAAAGGAACGAAACTTCTTTCATTTTGCTTAGTCAATAACTCAGAATGCTAACCAAAGATTAGTGAGACTCATGACGTGCTTTGTATTGAAAAGAAAATATCTTCATATATCTGTTCTGTGATGATTTCAAAATCGGAAAAAATATTCTATATTTGTATTTTTATTTATATATATAAAATATAGAATATATAAAATCGAGAAATTCAATTCAGAACGGCCCTTTTTCGTATAGAGAAACGGGATGCAATTCAAATTAATAAGTATATCTACAGCAACCAACACCCCTTTAGTATCGTATTTAATTCAATTTCTATTAGGAATGTAAAAAAAAAAATAGGGTAATGTCTTTTTTCCTGGTCTGGTCAATAAGGTCATGAAACATTTCGAATTTAATTCTTTCCTATTTTACATATAATGGATTTACCTGCGCCAATACATGATTTTCTTTTAGTATTTTTAGGGTTGGGTCTTATAGTCGGCGGTTTAGGAGTAGTATTATTTACCAATCCAATTTATTCTGCCTTTTCATTGGGATTGGTTCTTGCGTGTATATCCTTATTTCATATTCTATCGAACTCCCATTTTGTAGCTGCTGCACAACTTCTTATTTATGTGGGTGCCATAAATGTCTTAATTGTATTTGCTGTTATGTTCATGAATGGCTCAGAATATTATAACGATTTCCATCTTTGGACCGTTGGAGATGGGATCACTTCACTGGTTTGTACAAGTATTTTAGTTTCACTAATTACTACTATCTCAGATACGTCATGGTACGGTATTATTTGGACCACAAGATCAAACCAAATTATAGAGCAAGATTTGATAAACAATGGTCAACAAATTGGAATTCATTTATCAACAGATTTCTTTCTTCCATTTGAACTTATTTCTATAATTCTTTTAGTTGCCTTGATCGGTGCAATTGCTATGGCTCGTCAGTAAAGTAATAAATACGAAAAAAGGACTTCAGTTGTTCTGTCTTATCTCCTCTATTTTCCTTCAATTCCATTTGAATTTTCAGATTCTTCATGTATTAAAAGGTCAATGTTTTAGTTCGATCTATTACCAATACTTTTCTTTATTATGGACTTGTTATATTCTAGTCAATCGAATCGATTGAATTATTGTTCATATTGAAATGAATCGAGATTGAATTGATGAGGAGTAGTTCAATGATGCTCGAACATGTACTTGTTTTAAGTGCCTATTTATTATCCATCGGCATCTATGGATTGATTACAAGTCGAAATATGGTAAGAGCACTTATGTGTCTTGAGCTTATACTGAATGCGGTTAATATGAATTTCGTAACATTTTCTGATTTATTTGATAGTCGCCAATTAAAAGGAGACATTTTCTCGATTTTTGTTATAGCTATTGCAGCCGCTGAAGCAGCTATTGGCTTAGCTATTGTTTCATCAATTCATCGTAACATAAAATCAACTCGTATCAATCAATCGAATTTGCTAAATAAATAGTAATGAGCAATAAATAGTGGTAATGATAGGTATTTACATATAAATAAAAAATAAGGAATATTCACTAATTCAAATTAACATGTGCGGTATAAACCAGAAACCTATGACCGTTTTTGCTAAAACGTAAGAAATCAAAGTATCTTGGCCTTCTCTCATGAGCAGATCCAGAAGTAGATTGATTACAAACAAGTTCTGGTAAATCTAAATCATTGATTCGTCTGGTGTATAAATCTATGACTCATTTACTAATTTACTAGATCGAAATTTTATGACGTTCAAAAATTTTATAGATCCAATGTCACATTCAGTAAAGATTTATGATACATGTATAGGGTGTACTCAATGTGTACGAGCCTGCCCCACAGATGTATTAGAAATGATACCCTGGGACGGATGTAAAGCTAAGCAAATTGCTTCGGCCCCAAGAACAGAGGACTGTGTAGGTTGTAAAAGGTGTGAATCCGCCTGTCCAACAGATTTCTTGAGTGTACGGGTTTATTTATGGCATGAGACAACCCGCAGTATGGGGCTAGCTTATTGACTTATTGATACGTTGCAAAAAACTCCACTTACACCCATTTGATTTCTCTTTACCGACAAAACCCCGTACTCTCAAAAACGATATATAATGATTTTAGAGGTACGGGGTTTTCTGGCCAAAGCGTATCTTGTCTTTACCACGAATTCTTTTCCTTGGTTAACAATAATTGTTATTTTTCCGGTATTGGCGGGTTCCTCAATTTTATTTTTGCCCCATAGGGGCAATAAGGTAATCAGGTGGTATACTATTTCTATTTGTTTATTAGAACTCCTTTTAACCACCTATGCATTCTCTTATCATTTTAAATTGGACGATCCATTAATCCAATTGGAACAGGATTTCAAATGGATCCATTTTTTTGATTTTCACTGGAGACTCGGAATCGATGGACTTTCCATAGGACCCATTTTACTGACAGGATTCATTACTACTTTAGCTACTTTAGCGGCTTGGCCAGTTACTCGGGATTCGCGATTGTTCCATTTCCTGATGTTAGCAATGTACAGTGGTCAAATAGGATCATTTTCTTCTCGAGATCTTTTACTTTTTTTCATCATGTGGGAGTTAGAATTAATTCCTGTCTACCTACTTCTAGCCATGTGGGGAGGGAAGAAACGTTTGTACTCAGCTACAAAGTTTATTTTGTACACGGCAGGAGGCTCGATTTTTCTCTTAATGGGAGTTCCAGGTATGGGTTTATATGGTTCCAATGAACCAACATTAAATTTTGAAACCTCAGCCAATCAATCTTATCCTATAGCATTAGAAATCATATTCTATTTTGGATTTTTTATTGCTTATGCTGTCAAACTGCCGATCATACCCCTACATACATGGTTACCGAATACCCATGGAGAAGCACATTACAGTACCTGTATGCTTTTAGCCGGAATCTTATTAAAAATGGGAGCGTATGGATTGGTTCGGATCAATATGGAATTATTACCCCACGCGCATTCTCTATTTTCTCCCTGGTTGATCATAATGGGCATTTTTCAAATAATCTATGCAGCTTCAACATCTCCCGGTCAACGTAATTTAAAAAAAAGAATTGCCTATTCTTCCGTATCTCATATGGGTTTCACAATTATAGGAATTAGTTCCATAACGGATACGGGACTCAACGGGGCCATTTTGCAAATGATTTCTCATGGATTTATCGGTGCTGCACTTTTTTTCTTAGCAGGAACGAGTTACGATAGAATACGTCTTGTTTATCTCGACGAAATGGGGGGAATAGCTATCCCGATGCCAAAAATTTTTACACTGTTCAGTAGTTTCTCAATGGCTTCTCTTGCATTGCCGGGAATGAGCGGTTTTGTTGCGGAATTGATAGTATTTTTTAGTATAATAGCTAGTCCAAAATTCTTTTTAATGCCAAAAATATTAATTACGTTTGTAACGGCAATTGGAATGATATTAACTCCTATTTATTTATTATCGATGTTACGCCAGATTTTCTATGGATACAAGCAATTTAATGTTCCAATATCAAATTTATTAGATTCTGGACCACGAGAATTATTTGTTTCGATCTGTATCCTTCTACCCGTAATAGGTATTGGTATTTATCCGGATTTTGTTTTTGCACTATCAGTTGACAAGGTAGAAGCTATTTTATCTAATTATTTTTATAGATAGTTTTCATCAATAATACATACAATAAAATAAAAAATGTAAAATAAATTTAATAAAAACACACACACACACACACAATAAGATAATAAGACACAATAAGATAATAAGAAAATTCTAATAAAATTTTTTATTTTAATTAGATAATTAGGAGTTTTTGAGAACCATAAACATAAAATAGTTATTCACAAGGTTCTCAAAAACTCCTACGAACTCTCGTTATAAACGAGATTCCTATGTTATGTATTGTATTCGTAAGGTCTTTTCTTCAATTAGAGGTTAGTGTGAATGAACCATAACTATGTAACCCTATTCCTAATAGATTTACCCCAAAATAGCATATCCAAATTATAAGAAATCCCATAGAAGCTACAATTGCAGAATTTACGCCTTGCAAATTTTTATTTGTTCGAGTATGTAAATAAATTGCGAATATAGTCCAAGTAATAAATGCCCAAGTTTCCTTGGGATCCCAATTCCAATATGATCCCCATGCCTCATTAGCCCATACTGCTCCTGAAAGAATACCGATGGTTAAAAAGATAAACCCTAGACTAATGACACGACAACTCCAACAATCCAATTGTTGAATCAATTGATACCTATGATAATTTCTAAATGAAATAAAAAAAGTGTTTCGTAAAACATTGTTTATTTCATTCACATATTGAATCACGCCAAAGGAAAATGGACCAATTAAGATATTTTTGTTTTTACCAAATATTTTTACATTTTTTCGAAATGTAATTACTATAAGAGCTATTGATAATAATGAGCCACATAGAAGGGCTGCGTAGCTCAATACCATCATACTTACGTGCATCATTAACCACTGTGATTGGAGAGCGGGTACTAATTTTGTGGATTGATGCATTTCAGTTAAAAGACCTGAAGTAGCAAAGCCTTGGGTAAAAATAGCACTTGGTGCGGTTATTGCACTTAAATGATTTTTTTGGTTCGTAAAATAGGGAACCATATGAATAATGGAAAAACTCCATGAAAGGAACATTAATGATTCAAATAAATTACTTAAAGGGAAATGCCCAGAATAAACCCAACGAATAGCTAAAATTCCTGTTATACAGAAAAGGGTAACTATCAGTCCTTTTTCTGACGAATTAAACAATCCTACCATTTCATGGACTAATAAGGTCACCAAATAAATTGTAATTAAAATAGAAATAATCGAAAAAGAGATGTGAGTTAATATATGTTCTAAAGTAAAAAATATCATAAAAAGAAATCCTAACCAAAAAAAGGTCTTTTAACGATAGAATGTAAATTTGGAATTGAATTCATTATAGGATTTATTCTATTTCTTTTCGAAGATGCCGCCACTCGGACTCGAACCGAGATGCTCTAGCACTGCTTCCTAAGAGCAGCGTGTCTACCGATTTCACCATAGCGGCGTGATCGAAATTATAATAGCTCATCCACATCCAATCGTCGAGATTGAAAGAGCCAATTCAATGCAATATTCTTGAAAAAGTCAAAAAGAATTTAGATTTGAACGTTGAAGAATCTTTAGTTATGGAATGGTGATAGTTTTGTTTTAACAATGTCATGGTTTTTCGTGCAGTTTAAGTTAAGCTCTTCTGGAATGTAACAATTGGAACTAGAAAGGTCTGTTCTCAATCCAAGCGGAGAACTCAAAAATTTTTTTTTTTTAATCGATGGGGAAGATTATAATCCCCATCCTGCAAAAACCTACATAGAGATAAAACCCCCGTATCTTGGACTTCAAAATTTTTTTATAGTAACTTTCCACTAGACAGAAAAATTTTGATTCTACATATCACAAAATCAAATAAAATTTTATATTGATCAGTTCAAAATAAGAATATTAGTTAATGAGTAAGATTCCTCTTACTAAATTGTTAAATTCAATTAGCCAATTCATCGACTCATATCAATTTAGATTATTCTAAAACTTTATTACTTGTTTGTCGCGCAAAAAAAACTTTTGGACTTCCCGGTAGAAATAGATTTTGCTAATGAAAATGCTTTTACCGCCGCCCAATACGCTTTTTTTTTCCAAATGTTTTTACGAATACGCTTTTTTGACAGAGAAGTACGTTTCTTTGGAACTGCCATTCAAAAATGAAGAGCTTACTCTTTATTATAGTTAAATGTGAAAGACATCTATTGTTCAAAATTCGAAATATAAATTCTATTATGGCTCCTTATTCGGATCTGTTTCAGCGGGTTCTACTGCTATAAAAATTGAATTGCTTTTTTTAATAATAAAATAATAATAAAAGAATCAAAAAGGTTTTAATTTGAAATCTCCGGATATTCTCGTCGTGTTACATTTAATTTTAAAAAATTAATCGAAAAGTTTCAGAACCCTTACCTACTTTTTACAAAATCTATTGTAATTTAAAATTGATTTCTAGTAATTCTAATTGATTAAGAAAGTATACCTAAAAAAAATTCTAAAATTAGAATGAGTTAGTAGTTAATTGGTTAAGAGATACCTGACTTCAAAATAAAGAACATTTTTCGTACTTTCTTATTTCAGTTATATTAGAACTGAGGTCAAGGATAACAAAATGACAGATCTCCTAGAGTTCCCATAAACAAAATTTCTTTGATTGGTTGGAGGGAGCGTAAGCAACTCAATGAGTTCCACAACGAATTAGTTAATGATTCCGGATAATTTTATTAAAATAATAAAGTTTTTTCTGTTTATCTGGTTAAGTTCTTGGCGGATATTATGATTCATACTAGAATGAAATACTTTAATTTTCCTTTTTGATATAATTATTTTTCCCTATTCTATAGATATTTTTAGAGATATAAATTTTCGTAATCGTAATAATGGAATGGTTTATAATCTTATATTTTCTATTTTTCTAAATATCTTAGTTAATCACTAACTAGTAATTTTTCCCAATGACTTTATCTTATCATTTGACGAATAGTAACTTCTTGATTTGAATAGTTGAAATATTTCTTTTTTGAAAGAATAAAAAATCATAATGATTACAATTTCAAATTATATTTGAACTCTTTGATATCTTGATTTTTTTTATTACTTTCTCTTTCCGAAAGAGATAAAAACTGGTGAATTGGAAACAATAAAATAAAAAAAAAAAAAAAAAAAAATTTCTTATGGCATATACATCTCAATATGCATGGATCATACCTTGGGTTCCACTTCCAGTTCCTATAGCAATAGGAATCGGACTTCTCGTTGTCCCTACAGCAGCAAAAAGTCTTCGTCGTATATGGGCCTTTCCTAGTATTTTATTACTAAGTATCATTATGATTTTTTCAGCCGATCTGTCTATTCAACAAATGAATGGCAGTTTTATATATCAATACGTATGGTCCTGGACTATCCATAATGATTTTTCTTTAGAATTTGGTTACTTGATCGATCCACTTACGTCCATTATGTTAATATTAATTACTACTGTTGGAATAATGGTTCTTATTTATAGTGACAATTATATGTCTCATGATCAAGGCTATTTGAGATTTTTTGCTTATATGAGTTTTTCCAATGCTTCCATGTTGGGATTAGTTACTAGTTCCAATTTGATACAAATTTATATTTTTTGGGAATTGGTTGGAATGTGTTCCTATTTATTAATAGGGTTTTGGTTCACACGACCAATTGCGGCAAATGCTTGCCAAAAAGCCTTTGTAACTAATCGTGTAGGGGATTTTGGTCTATTATTAGGAATCCTAGGTTTTTATTTTATAACGGGTAGTTTCGAATTTCGGGATTTGTTCGAAATAACCAATAACTTGATTGCTAATGATGGAGTCAATTCCGAATTTCTGACTTTGTGTGCCTCCCTATTATTCGTCGGTGCAGTTGCGAAATCGGCACAATTTCCCCTTCATGTATGGTTACCCGATGCTATGGAAGGGCCTACTCCTATTTCAGCTCTTATCCACGCTGCTACTATGGTAGCAGCGGGAATTTTTCTTGTAGCTCGATTTCTTCCTCTTTTTACCACTCTACCTTACGTAATGAATTTGATTTCTTTGGTAGGTATAATAACAATACTATTCGGAGCCACTTTGGCTCTTGCTCAAAAAGATATTAAGAAAAGTTTAGCCTATTCTACAATGTCTCAATTGGGTTATACTATGTTAGCTTTAGGTATGGGATCTTATCGAGCTGCTTTATTTCATTTAATTACGCATGCCTATTCGAAAGCATTATTATTTTTAGGATCCGGATCGATTATTCACTCAATGGAAACCATTATTGGATATTCGCCAGATAAAAGTCAGAATATGGCTCTTATGGGAGGCTTAACAAAATATGTGCCAATTACAAAAACTACCTTTTTATTAGGTACACTTTCCATTTGCGGTATTCCACCTCTTGCTTGTTTTTGGTCCAAAGACATTATTCTTAATGATAGTTGGTTGTATTCACCCATTTTCGCGATAATAGCTTATTTCACAGCAGGATTAACTGCATTTTATATGTTTCGAATATATTTACTTACTTTTGAAGGGCATTTAAATGTCCATTTGCAAAATTTCAGTGGCAAACAAAATAGCTTGGGCTATTCGATCTCTATATGGGGCAAAGAAGGGTCGAAAGCGATAAAACAAAATTTTGTTTTATCATCAATCAATAATAAGGAAAGTGCTTTGCTTTTTTCAAAAAAAACGTATGCAATTGATGGTAATGTAAGAAATAAAATGCGATCCCTTATTACTATTACTCATTTTTCCAATAAAAAGCTTTCCCAGTACCCCCATGAATCAGATAATACTATGCTATTGCCACTTCTTGTATTGGTATTATTTACTTTATTCATCGGATTTATAGGAATTCCTTTTGCTCCTGATCAAGGGGGTATATATTTTGATGTATTATCCAAATGGTTAACTCCGTCGATAAATCTTTTACATTCAAACTCGAGTAATTCTGTGGATTGGTATGATTTTTTTACAAATATGATTTTTTCGGTAACTATCGCGTCTTTCGGAATATTTATAGCGTCTCTCTTATATAAGCCTGTTTTTTCAACTTTTCCAAATTTAGACTTAATTAATTCATTTGTAAAAATAGGTCCTAAGAGAAGTTTCTGGGAACAAATAATAAATGTGATATATAATTGGTCATATAATCGTGGTTACATTGACAGTTTTTATTCAACAACCTTAACTAGGGGTATAAGAGGGTTAGCTGAACTAATTTCCTTTTTTGATCGACAAGTAATTGATGGAATTACTAATGGAGTTGGTGTTACAAGTTTCTTTGTAGGAGAGGGGATAAAATATATAGGGCGCGGACGAATTTCTTTTTATCTCTTCTTGTATTTATTTTATGTATCAATTTTTTTTTATTTACTATATATAATATAGTAAATAAATATAATATAGTAAATAAAAAAAAAATTGAAGTTTTCATTCTGTACATGCCAGATCATGAATTAGTAACTGCAGTCGATCTTCAATCCCCCCCTTTTTTTTTATTAACAAAATAGGAACTTCCCTTTGATTTCTCGTTCTCTTCATCGTCATAATATTTCTTGTTCTCTTCATAAAGTTTCTTGTTCTCTTTAAAATCACAATAGTTAATCCACCCTTGAGTAACTTTGCGCATACGCGACAATAGTAATTTAGTTTTATTTTGTGGACTGTACGCGGATACCTCGGACTCGGAGTCATAATCCGGGAGTTGTTCTATTAAAACTCTCAAAAATGCTTTCTCTGTCATTAGATTCTCTTCCTTTTGACATCTTTCAAGTTCCGCTTCCTGACGAGCTGCCGAAATAAACATTTCCATAGCTTTTGCGTTTTTCTTTTTACGTCTTTCATCTTTCTCTTTCTTTTTAAGTTTTTCATCTTCTTCTTTCTTTTTAAGTTTTTCATCTTCCTTAAGTTTTTCATATTCCTCTGTGCACAAAAACAACTTTTTGCGTATCATTTCAAAAAAGGTTAATAAACTCGGTGGATATGTAAAAGATATTCTTAGTTTTCCATCACTTACACACGTAGAAAAAAAATATTGTGACATTTCATCTCTTACAGCTGTTTCAAATTGATCATTTTTGATATATCGCAATGGACGATTCCATCGTTTATAGTCAAAAAGAAGAGTCACAAGAGGTTTTTCAAACCAGAAGGGGTCTTTCTTTTTATTTTTAAGTTTTTCTTTGAATTCCTCTTCTTCCTGTTTAGTCCCGAAAGTTTTTTCTTCTTCTATATCAGCTTCTTCTATATCAGCTTCTTCCCCTTTTTTTTGGGGGATATCTTTCAGTTTCTTAGTTAAAATAGGCGACGGTACTCTGCCTAAATAGTAGACACTGGTGATAAAAAAGATCATACTAAAAATTCGACTTCGAGACATAGAACTTTTCAATTCCGACACAAGGTACTTATACTTATTCGCTAAAAAAGCACGATTTTTACTTTGCCGTATCCAGAAAAATACAAATCCAACCCCTTTCAGGAATAATTTCATTAATAAAATGTGACCAATTAACCAACCAACAAAACTACTTGTTAGAAATAATATCTTGTTG